AAAAAATGATAAATTTGAAAATGCTGTTAGAAAWRAAATGTCACAATATTTTTTTTCTACATGTAAAAGTGACGGAAAAGAGAGAATAGTTTTTACACATCCACCTAGTGTATCAACTTTTTTTGAAATGATACAAAAAAAGATATCTTTGTTCACAACAGAAAAACTTTCTTATGATGAATTAGATAATTCTTGGAATTATCTCAATGAACAAAAAAGAATAAATTTCAACAAAAAATTTATAAATAGAATTCAAGTTCTGGATAAGGGATCCCTTACTCTAGCTCGGGATGTACTGGAAAAAAGGACTCAATTATGTAATGATAAAACTAAAAAATACTATTTACCAAAAATATATGATCCTTTTTTGAGCGGACCTTACCGCAGACGAATCCATTTTTTTTTTTCATTCTCAATACTAAATGAAACTTCTATAAAAAAGGATAGTGAGAACGTTTGGACAAATAAGATTCATGCTATCTTTCTTAATACTAATTACCCCCAAATTGAAGATAAAATTGAGTCAGAAGATCGAATAAAATTTTTACAATTTTTATTCGATGCAGTTATAACTCCTTACAACGCTAAAGCAAGTCGTCAAAACTCGATTGGAATAAGAGAAATCAGTAAAAAAGTTCCTCGATGGTCATACAAATTAATCGACGATTTAGAACAACAGGAAGGAGAAAACGAAGAAAGTATGGCGGAAGATCATGAAATTCGTTCAAGAAAAGCCAAACGTGTCGTAATTTTTACTGATAACCTAGAAACTAGCGATACTTATACTAATACCAAAGATACTAATAATCCTGATCAAACAGACGAAGTTGCTTTGATACGGTATTCACAACAATCGGATTTTCGTCGAGACATAATCAAAGGCTCTATGCGTGCTCAAAGACGTAAAACAGTTACTTGGAAACTGTTTCAAGCAAATGCCCATTCTTATCTTTTTTTTGACAGACTAGACAAATCTTTTTTTTTTTCTTTTGATATTCCCGGACTAATGAAAACGATTTATAGAACTTGGATATGGAAAAACACAGAATTGACTATTTCGGATAATACACAGGAAAAGACAAGCGAAAATCAGAAAAAAGAGGCGGACATAAGAGAAAAGCAGAAAAGAGAGGAAAAAGCACGTATAGAAATAGCGGAAGCCTGGGATAGCATTCTATTTGCTCAAGTAATAAGAGGTTTTTTGTTAGTAACTCAATCAATTCTTAGAAAATATATTGTCTTACCCTCATTGATAATAGCTAAAAATATTATCCGTATGCTATTATTTCAATTTCCTGAATGGTCCGAGGATTTAAAAAATTGGAATAAAGAAATGCATGTAAAATGCACCTATAATGGTGTTCAATTATCAGAAAAAGAATTTCCAAAAAACTGGTTAACAGACGGTATTCAAATAAAGATCTTATTTCCTTTTCGTCTGAAACCGTGGCACACATCTAGGTTACAATCCCCTAATAAAGATTCAATAAAAAAGAAAGGACAAAAAAATGATTTTTGTTTTTTAACAGTTTGGGGAATGGAAGCTGAACTGCCTTTTGGTTCTCCCCGAAAACAACTTTCGTTTTTTGAACCCATTTTAATAAAAGAACTCGAAAAAAAAATGAAAAAATGGAAAAAGAAGCGTTTTCTAATTCTAAGAGTTTTAAAAGAAAGAACAAACTTGTTTCTAAATATCTCAAAAGAAACAAAAAAATGGGTCATCAAAAACATTTTATTTATAAAACAAATAATAAAAGAACTTTCACAAAGAAACCCAATTCGATTATTTGAATTGAAAGAAATATACGAGTTGAATGAAGCTAAAAAAGAAAAAAATTCGATAATAAGTAATCGAATGATCCAAGGCTCGTCCATTCTAATTCGATCTATGGATTGGACAAATTTTTCATTGAGAGAAAAAAAAATGAAAGATCTGACTGATAGAACAAACACAATACTAAAAAAAATTGAAAAAATTAGAAAAGACACAAAAAAAGAGTTTCTAAATCCGGAAATAAATATTAGTCCTAACAAAATAAGTTATGATGATAAAATATTAGAATCTCAAAAAAATATTTTAAAGAGATTAAAAAAAAGAAATGTACGATTAATTCGTAAATGGCATCATTTTCTAAAATTTTTCGTTGAAAACATATACATAGATATCTTTCAACGTATGATTAATATCCCGAGGATTAATGTGCAACTTTTTATTGATTCAATAAAAAAAATTTTTACTAAATCCATTTCCAATAATGAAGCAAATCAAGAAAGAATTGATAAAACAAATCAAAGTATAATTCACTTTATTTCAACTATAAAAAAGTCACTTTCCAATATTAGTAATAAGAATGGAAAGATCTTTTGGGACTTATCGTACTTGTCGCAAGCATATTTATTTTACAAATTATCACAAACACAAATTATTAACTTATCTAAGTTAAGACCTGTCTTTCAATATCACGGAACATCTCTTTTTCTTAAGAATGAAATACAGGATTATTTTGTTGAAGTTGTTGGAGCACAAGAAATATTACATTCCGACTTAAAACAAAAGAATCTTCAAAATTATGGAATGAATCAATGGAAAAACTGGTTAAGGGGTCATTATCACTACGATTTATATCCGATTAGATGGTCCAAATTACTACCACAAAAATGGCGAAATAGAGTAAATCAAGATCGTATGGCGAAAAATAAAGATTTTAACCAATGTTATTCATATGAAAAAAACCGATTAATTGATTACAAAAAACAAAATTATTTTGAAACATACTACTCATTACTGAATAAAAAAGATAATATTAAAAAAAAATATATATATGATCTTTTATCATATAAATCTATTAATTATGAAGATAATAAAGATTCATATATTTATGAATTACCAGTACAAGTAAAAAATAATCAAGAAATTTCTTATAAGTACAACACAGATAAATGTAAATTTTTTGATATACTGACGGGTATCCCTATCAATAATTATCTAGTAGAAGATGATATTATAGATCTGGAAAAAAATACGGATAGAAAATATTTTGATTGGAGAATGCTGCATTTTTGTCTTAAAAATAAGGCCGATATTGGAGCCTGGATCAATATTGAGGCTGACACGAACGGTAATAAAAATACTAAAACTGGGGTTAATAATTTTCAAATAATTGAAAAAATCGATAAGAAAGATTTTTTTTATCTAACAATTAATCAAGATCAAGAAATCAACCCATCCAACAATAAAAAAAAAATCTTTTTTGATTGGATGAGAATGAATGAAGAAATACTAAGTCGTTCCATATCGAATCTGGAACTTTGGTTCTTTCCAGAATTTTTGATACTTTATAATGCATATAAGATTAACCCATGGATCATACCAATCAAATCACTTCTTTTAAATTTGAATGGAAATGAAATTTTTAGTAAAAATAAAAAACTAATTGGAAAGAAAAAAAGATCTCTTTTTATATCAGCGAAGGAAAAAACTCTTGAATTAGAAAATAGAAATAAAGGAGAAAAGGAATCTGTGGCCGAAGAGGATCTTGAATCAGCTCTCTCAAACCACAAAAAATATGTTCAAGAAGATTCCGCGGGAACAGATGTGAAAAAACGTATAAATAAAAAGCAATACAAGAAAAACACGGAAGCGGAGCTTGATTTCTTCCTAAAAAGATATTTTCGTTTTCAATTGAGATGGGATGATTCCGTAAATCAAAGAATGATCAATAACATCAAAGTATATTGTCTCCTGCTTAGACTGATAAATCCCAGAGAAATTGCTATATCCTCTATTCAAAGGAGAGAAATGAGTCTGGATATTCTGATAGTTCAGAAGGATTTAACTCTTACAGAATTAATGAAAAGGGGAATATTGATTATCGAACCGGTTCGTCTGTCTGTAAAAAATGATGGACAATTTATTATGTCTCAAACCATAGGTATTTCATTAGTTCATAAGAATAAGTACCAAATTAATCAAAGATATCAAGAAAAAGGCTATCCTGATAAGAAGAGTTTTGCTGAATCCATTGCAATACATCAAAAAACGAATGAAAATAGAACCAGCAATCATTATGATTTGCTTGTTCCGGAAAATATCTTATCCCCTAGAGGTCGTAGAGAGTTCAGAATTCTAATTTGTTTCAATTCTCGGAATAGAAATGATATCCACAGAAATACAGCATTTTACAATGCAAATAAGGTGAAAACTCGTGATGAAGTTTTAGATAAAAGAAGGAAACATCTTGATAGATATAAAAATAAACTAAATAAATTAAAGTTCTTTCTTTGGCCCAATTATCGATTAGAAGATTTAGCTTGTATGAATCGTTATTGGTTTGATACCAATAATAGCAGTCGTTTTAGTATGCTAAGGATCCATATGTATCCACAATTGAAAATTAGTTAATGCTACATTTTTCCTATATTTCCCGTACCTTATATGGTATATGAAGACAAAGAAATACACATATGGCACTGTCTTACATTCTGATAGATGATATTAATTTAATTCAATGACGTATCTATTAGATTTAGAAATGAATCAAGAAAATATTCTTATTTAATTTTAATTTAAGTTTTAAGTCTAAATATTTTTTGTGCGTGCAGAAATATACCATCCTTTTGTATACCTATCTGAATCCAATTTTAAAAATTGGATTGCTAAATTTTATTAAAAAAAAAAGAATAGAAATTCTTAATGAAATTAAGATTATTGTGTATATCAAATTAAAATGAGTAACATTATTATTACTGATCAATAATAATTTATAAAAAAAGAAAAAAGGAGGGGAAGGAGATTTCATTTTATGGTAAAAAATTCATTCAACTCAGTTATTTCGCAAGAAGAAAAAAAAGAAAATGGAGGATCTGTTGAATTTCAAGTAGTCAGTTTCACCAATAAGATACGAAGACTTACTTCACATTTGGAATTGCACAAAAAAGACTATTTATCTCAAAGAGGTCTACGTAAAATTCTCGGAAAACGCCAACGATTACTTTCTTATTTATCAAAGAAAAATATAATGCGTTATAAAGAATTAATTAATCAATTGGATATTCGTGAGTCAAAAACTCAGTAATTAAAAAAGTCATTTTGAATTATTTGATTTATTAGATCTTGAATTTTTATGAACTTATTTTCATTTTCAGCAATTCATGGAAAGATGAATCGAGGAAAAACTTATGAATGGACCAGCTACAAGAAAAGACCTCATGATAGTCAATATGGGACCTCACCACCCATCAATGCACGGTGTTCTTCGACTCATCCTTACTTTGGATGGTGAAGATGTTATTGACTGTGAACCAATATTGGGTTATTTACACAGAGGGATGGAAAAAATTGCAGAAAACCGAACAATTATACAATATCTACCTTATGTAACACGTTGGGATTATTTAGCTACTATGTTCACAGAAGCAATAACCGTAAATGGTCCAGAACAGTTGGGAAATATTCAAGTACCTAAAAGAGCCAGCTATATCAGAGTAATTATGTTGGAGTTGAGTCGTATAGCTTCTCATCTGTTATGGCTTGGCCCTTTTATGGCGGATATTGGCGCACAGACTCCCTTCTTCTATATTTTCAGAGAAAGAGAATTAGTATATGATCTATTCGAAGCAGCCACCGGTATGAGAATGATGCATAATTTTTTTCGTATCGGGGGAGTCGCGGCTGATCTACCTCATGGCTGGATAGATAAATGTTTGGATTTCTGCGATTATTTTTTGACAGGGGTTGCTGAATATCAAAAACTTATTACACAAAATCCTATTTTTTTAGAACGAGTTGAGGGAGTAGGCATTATTTGTGGAGAAGAAGTAATAAATTGGGGGTTATCAGGACCAATGCTGCGAGCTTCCGGAATACCATGGGATCTTCGTAAAGTTGATCATTATGAGTGTTATGACGAATTTGATTGGGAAGTTCAGTGGCAAAAAGAAGGAGATTCATTAGCTCGTTATTTAGTCAGACTTGGTGAGATGACGGAATCCGTAAAAATTATTCAACAAGCTTTGGAAGGAATTCCAGGGGGGCCCTATGAGAATTTAGAAATACGATGTTTTGATCGAGGAAGGTCTCCGGAATGGAATGACTTTGATTATCGATTCATTAGTAAAAAACCTTCGCCAACTTTTGAGTTGGCGAAACAAGAACTTTATGTGAGAGTCGAAGCCCCAAAAGGGGAATTGGGCATTTTTTTGATAGGGGATCAGGGTGGTTTTCCTTGGAGATGGAAAATTCGCCCGCCGGGTTTTATCAATTTGCAAATTCTTCCTCAGTTAGTTAAAAGAATGAAATTGGCTGATATTATGACAATACTAGGTAGCATAGATATCATTATGGGAGAAGTTGATCGTTAAAATGATAATTGATACACCACAAGTACAAGATATCAATTCTTTTTCTAGATTGGAATTCTTAAAAGAAGTCTATGGAATTCTATGGGTGCTTGTCCCTATTTTGACTACTGTATTGGGAATCACAATAGGCGTACTAGTAATTGTATGGTTAGAAAGAGAAATATCCGCAGGGATACAACAACGGATTGGACCTGAATATGCTGGTCCTTTGGGAGTTCTTCAAGCTTTAGCAGATGGTACAAAACTACTTTTTAAAGAAAATCTGCTTCCATCTAGAGGTGATACTCGTTTATTCAGTATCGGCCCATCCATAGCAGTCATATCAATTTTACTAAGCTATTCAGTAATTCCTTTTGGTTATCGCCTTGTTTTAGCCGATCTCCAGATCGGTGTTTTTTTATGGATTGCCATTTCAAGTGTTGCTCCCATCGGACTTCTTATGTCAGGATATGGATCCAATAATAAATATTCCTTTTTAGGTGGTCTACGAGCTGCTGCTCAATCAATTAGTTATGAAATACCATTAACTCTATGTGTATTATCAATATCTCTACGTGTGATTCGTTGAGACATAAACTTCTCCCACTTTTTTTTCGAGAAAAGGGGTGAAATTAATTGAATAGATATCTTCATTTTTATATTCATTATTCGGATTAATGAACTAAATCAGATAGTTATATGAGTGAAAGAAAACAGCTTATATAAATAAAAATTAGCAGTCAAAATATTGAGTCTCATTTTCTATGTATAAGAGTTAAGCAGAAATAAACATAGGCGCAAGAGAGCCTTTATCCCAAGATTGGTTGACTAGTTATCCTGTCTTGAAGCGGACTCAAAAGATCAACCGTATTGAGTTTTCACTATTATTTGTATGTACTACCATATATGGATTACCATAACACGGCCGATTGAGCAAAAATGAGTGGATGGTTAGAAACACCAAGATATACAAAGGATTAGTAATGGAGATTTTCAAAATTATCCAAAAGAGAGAGAAGGACATTTTTGCAAAATGCATAATATAAAAAAAATACGAATTGGGGCTTTAAGTTTGTAGAAATGATCAGGCAGTACTCCCCACGATTCCGATCCAGAGTATGCGCCTATCCACCCATTAAATAAATGACTATCGGAAACGAAATAATCCCTTATTTAGTAAGTCCCCTTTTTCTCAGAAAGAAGACTAGGAACGAAAAAAAAATGGAAAGAATCCAATTACAACAAAAAAAGAGATCTTTTTTATTCTTTCTTATCTCCATCTATTCCTATATTCATTTCTTTCCTATATCCCTATTCATAGAGATAGAATTCGTGTCCGAATTCATGAACTAATGGAATAGCCGATTTTTTTTCGTAATTGAAAACGATGGGTTATTGATATTTATAATAAATAGTATTTTAGTGAAGAATTAAGTTATTACTCAACAAAGAAAATTTTTTTTTATTATTTATTAAAGGATGAGATCAATTCAGAAGTAACCTTTTTCTTTATTATTAGAACAGACAGAATTCTATTGGGTTAATTTGGGGACACACGATAGATTTTTATCCTATACTATTCTACATATCAAGATAAATAATCCCGACACGCTCCTTAGATTTATTTATGGCCCTCAAGGAGCCGTATGAGGTGAAAATCTCATGTACGGTTCTGGAATAGCGATGAGAACAGTGATGTTATTGCCGACTATGATTATCTAACAGTTCGAGTACAGTTGATATAGTTGAGGCTCAATCAAAATATGGTTTTTGGGGGTGGAATTTGTGGCGTCAACCTATAGGGTTTGTTATTTTTCTAATTTCTTCCTTAGCAGAATGCGAGAGATTACCTTTTGATTTACCAGAAGCAGAAGAAGAATTAGTAGCGGGTTATCAAACCGAGTATTCGGGTATCAAATTTGGTTTATTTTATGTTGCTTCCTATCTAAATCTATTAGTTTCTTCATTATTTGTAACAGTTCTTTACTTGGGTGGTTGGGATATCTCTATTCCATACATATTCGGTTATGAACTTTTTGAAATAAATAAAGCGTATGAAGTCTTTGGAATGACAATTAGTATCTTTATTACATTAGCTAAAACTTATTTGTTCTTGTTCATTTCTATAACAACAAGATGGACTTTACCCCGACTAAGAATAGACCAACTATTAAATCTCGGATGGAAATTTCTTTTACCTATATCTCTCGGTAATCTATTATTAACAACTTCTTTTCAACTCTTTTCACTGTAAAGGAATACCATATTCTATATTCACGACTTGCTCAAACAAGAGAAAGAAACAACCATAAAATTCTTTAGAGATATTACAATATGTTCCCTATGGTAACTGGGTTCATGAATTATGGTCAACAAACAGTACGAGCTGCAAGGTACATTGGTCAAAGTTTCATGATTACTTTATCCCATGCAAATCGTTTGCCTGTAACTATTCAATATCCTTACGAAAAATTAATCACATCGGAGCGTTTCCGCGGTCGAATCCATTTTGAATTTGATAAATGCATTGCTTGTGAAGTATGTGTTCGTGTATGTCCTATAGATCTCCCCGTTGTTGATTGGAAATTGGAAACGGATATTCGAAAGAAACGATTGCTTAATTACAGTATTGATTTCGGGATCTGTATATTTTGTGGTAACTGCGTTGAATATTGTCCAACAAATTGTTTATCAATGACTGAAGAATATGAACTTTCTACTTATGATCGTCACGAATTGAATTATAATCAAATTTCTTTGGGTCGTTTACCAATGTCAGTAGTTGATGATTATACAATTAGAACAATTTTGAATTCGCCTCAAATTTAAGTCTAAAATAAAATAAGTAAATCCCTTGATTAAAGATTAAAGAGTAATTGGAAATTACTAAGGTTCCGTTTTGATCTAAAGAAATGAGGTTTCTTTCGTTTTGTTTGTTTGGTCACTACCTACAAATCCAAACTATTGATTCATGAGAATTGCAGCTTAATTTAGATTGAAACTATATATTTCGAAATATATAGTTTCGAACTACTCTACTCTTTCAGATCAAGACTAAGATTAATCCAATAACTGTACCTACATTAATTCACACCCCTTAAGATTTAATTAGGAATTGATTATCCATTTTTTTTCCTGGTCAGATCAATAAGGTCATGAAAAACATTTCGATTTATTTATCTCTTTTTTTACTACATATAATGGATTTGCCTGGACCGATACATGATTTTCTTGTAGTCTTGTTGGGATCAGGTGTTATATTAGGAAGTATGGGAGTACTATTATTTAACAACTCCATTTATTCTGCTTTTTCGTTGGGACTGGTTCTTGTTTCTATATCCTTATTCTATATTCTAGCAAACGCCCAGTTTGTAGCTGCTGCGCAACTCCTTATTTACGTGGGAGCTATAAATGTTTTAATCATATTTGCTGTGATGTTCATGAAGGGTTCAGAATATTCCAAAGATTTTAATCTTTGGACCGTTGGGAGTGGATTTACTTTTCTGGTTTGTACAAGTATTTTTGTTTCACTAATGACTACTATTGTAGATACGTCATGGTATGGGATTATTTGGACTACAAGATCAAACCAGATTCTAGAGCAAGATTTAATAAGTAATAGTCAACAAATTGGAATTCATTTATCAACATATTTTTTTCT